AGGCGGGGGGTCCAGTATACGAATCCGCGCGAAGAGTAGTGATTTAACTCTAAGAGAAAGGCCTAGTGATCTCGATGCAACTCAAAAATACAGGCATTTATGGGTTCAATGCGAAAATTGTTATGGATTAAATTATAAGAAATTTTTGAAATCAAAAATGAATATTTGTGAACAGTGTGGATACCATTTGAAAATGGGTAGTTCAGAAAGAATCGAAGTTTCGATCGACCCCGGTACTTGGGACCCTATGGATGAAGACATGGTCTCTCTCGATCCCATTGGATTTCATTCGGAGGAAGAGCCTTATAAAGATCGTATTGATTCTTATCAAAGAAAGACGGGATTAACTGAAGCTGTTCAAACAGGCGTAGGTCAACTAAATGGTATTCCCGTAGCAATTGGGGTCATGGATTTTCAGTTTATGGGGGGTAGTATGGGATCCGTGGTCGGGGAGAAAATCACCCGTTTGATTGAGTACGCTACCAATCAATTTTTACCTCTTATTATAGTGTGCGCTTCGGGGGGAGCGCGTATGCAAGAAGGGAGTTTGAGCCTCATGCAAATGGCTAAAATATCGTCTGCTTTATATGATTATCAATCAAATAAAAAGTTATTGTATGTATCAATCCTTACATCTCCTACTACTGGAGGGGTAACAGCTAGTTTTGGTATGTTGGGAGATATTATTATTGCCGAACCAAATTCCTACATTGCATTTGCGGGTAAAAGAGTAATTGAACAAACATTGAATAAAACAGTACCCGAAGGTTCACAAGCGGCTGAATATTTATTCCAGAAGGGCTTATTCGACCTAATAGTACCGCGCAACCTTTTAAAAAGCGTTCTGAATGAGTTATTTAAGTTCCACGCCTTCTTTCCTTTGAATTCCAATTTAGTCAAGTAGAGCGCACTAAGTTCAATTATTTTATTTGTAGCAAACAACAAAACTAGTTAGCTTATCCAAATCTTAGCTTATCGGAATCAAAGTAACTAAAAAGGTAGTTTTATTTGGCGACCTAAGATCTAATTGTAGAAAGAATCAAAACCAAAAGTTGCGTATAACTCTTTTTTTTACTTTTTACCTAGATTCCCGATTTTTAATTAAGAAGTCTCTATCACCAAGATCAAAATGTGAGTTCTTCCTTTCGTGAAATTAGGAAAATAAAACGAATTTCATCTTACGTATAGAATCAAATTCAAATATAGAAAATATATATATAGTTTTGTATCTTTCTCTATCTCCCGAAAATACCGTTTTCGCTAAAAATCCCGCTTGTGTCGCCTTCTAACGAGTTTTTCGATAATTTGTAAGAAACTCTTTCTTTATGAAATTTTATTAAATATTAAAATGAAATTCGAAGACCAGAATAAAACAGAAAGAAACGAAGAAAAAGAAAATGGATTATCATATGGATCTTTCATGTAGATAGATGAATAAGTCCATTTATTTAGTTCTACATTCCTTGGACTTATTCTATATACTCATTTAGGTACTTATATCTCTAATAAGAATTTTCAAATTGAATTAATAATAATTACAATTATTAATTATAATTTAGTATAAATATAAAATATGATATTCAAAAAAAATAAGAACAGGTACAAATAATAAATCGAGGTACCCCATTTTATGACAACTTTCCATTTTCCCTCTATTTTTGTGCCTTTAGTAGGCCTAGTATTTCCGGCAATTGCAATGGCTTCTTTATTTCTTCATGTTCAAAAAAACAAGATTGTTTAGATCCGAAGGGACCCAATCTCGTTCTTTTTTTTTTTTGAAACTTAGACTTGTAGCATAACACAGATATTGATTTCGGAAAAGAAAATATGGTAGAACATGTGATTTCCGACGAAGATAAAGGAAAAAGCTCTTATGTCTACAGAAAATAATCTATAGGTAACTGAATTCTAGGCAGTTTCAAATAGATCAGGATCGCTGGATGCCTAAAATGTAAAGTTGGTGGATCTATATGTATTGTATTATTGGGATCATATGAGGAGTATGTTATTATTTTAGATCTAAACAATTTGATGAATTACTCCTAAAAGTTCCCATTAAACTAGTGCTAGTTCACATCAAACTAGTGCTAGTTGATGAAAGTTCATTCGGAAACAAAAAAAGTAAAGTCAAAATCATTTGGGGTATTCTCTCAATTTCAATAAAATGCAATCGGATGAAGTATGAGTTGGCGATCAGAACATACATGGATAGAACTTATAACGGGGTCTCGAAAACTAAGTAATTTTTGTTGGGCCCTTATCGTTTTTTTAGGTTCATTAGGATTCTTGTTGGTTGGAACTTCCAGTTTTCTTGGTAAAAATTTGATATCTTTTGTTCCTTCTCAGCAAATCATTTTTTTTCCACAGGGTATTGTGATGTCTTTCTACGGGATCGCGGGTCTCTTTATTAGTTCCTATTTGTGGTGCACAATTTCCTGGAATGTAGGTAGTGGTTATGATCGATTCGATAGAAAGGAAGGAATGGTGTGTATTTTTCGTT